AAAATAGAAGAGAAAAGTCATACAAAGTTATATACAAATCACTACCCCCTTTTTTGTATTTCCTTAATTTATTTCCTTAATTGAATTTCGGTTGATTAAGACGAAGTTCCTTAAAAACCTCTGCCTTCTTTAAAATATCCTGAACAGTTTCTGTAGGTTGAGCCCCTTTTTCAAGGAAATATAAAATAGCAGGAACATTTAAATAAGTTTGATTCTTTATCGGATCATAAAAACCCACTTTCTGAAGATCTTTTCCTTCTCTTCGGGATCGAACATCAATTGCAACGATTCGATAGACGGCTCATTGGGATAGATGTAGATGAACAACACCCCCCCTAGAAACGTATAGGAAGCTTTCTCCTCGTACGGCTCGAGAAAAATGATTGATTCGAAGTTTTGTCTCTGTATGGAATTCTATCTAAGAAATGACAACTGGATCCATAAAATGATCAAAGCAATTAAAGATCTAAGTCTTTTTTTCTTCGTTCTTCCTTAAAATGAAAAAGAAACCATTCATACTCTCATAACTCAAGTTGGATAACTTTCAAACAGTTCAAAGGAAAATCTTTCGGCACTTTCATTTATTGAGCGGTCTTTCCTCCTTTTTTGTTTGTCTCGTTTAAAATCGGATTCTTCAGTCTGATCCAGTTATTAAGACAATTAAAAGGGTGTTTCCTTGTTCTGGGATCCTTTATCTTTGTTTTATTTTAAATCATTGGGTTTAGACATTACTTCGGTGCTTTTTAATCCTTTCAAAATGGCAGCAACATACCCTTTTTGCGATTTTTATGAAAGAATCCTACAAGATGATGGATTCCCTCGTGAAACACTTTGGATCGAAAAAGTTTGATCAATTCCAATAAATTTTTTCATTTTAAACTTGCTCGAATTGGATTCTTTCGATTTCCATACCTAAGATATATTTACGAAGTTGTTTCAATTTTTTTATTGATTGGCATTAACCCTAGACCCTTGCCCCGAGAAATAAATTAATACTTTCTACTCGAGCTCCATCATGGACTATTTACATTCCAAGACAACAAAAAACGAGGGGTTCTAGTGAAACAGAACCCATGATGTCGAGCTAAGAGCACCTTCATTCCTACAAAAAATGGTGGATGTACAAATCCACAACGGATCGTGTCCTTCAAGTCGCACGTTGCTTTCTACCACATCGTTTCAAACGAAGTTTTACCATAACATTCCTCTAAGAACCGGTATGGAATTGATTCAATTATGGAATCATGAATAGTCATTGGTTGGGCTGATGTATAAACACCATAATCTAAAGTATTTTCTATATCTTCTATATCTATAGTCTATAGATATAAATAATACTATAGATATAGGTGGATAAATATTTTTTCTGAAGAAGTCTTAGTAAGACCCCATCGCTAATATTAAATTGTCTAACATTATAATATTAATTAATAAATATATATAATAAATAATTTATTTATATAAATAAAATAAGACGAATAAACGAATTCTTTTTGATTCTGCATCTTCACGTGACTTAATAGGAGAGAAAGATTCAGCTTCTAAGGAATGATTTAAACTATTTCTCTTTCGAAATTTCGAATCAATTTCGAAAGTTCCCCTCTCGACATCATTATTCCAAGAAAATTTGATAGTTAAAAATAACTTTTGATCATCTTAGGAAAAAAGATAAGTCTTTTTTTTTTTTCATCTGATTGATAAAATCCAAAGAATGGGGAGGGTTTCGTATCTATCAATTCGATCAAATAGACTGAGCAATTGTCACTGTTTATAGATATTGAAATGAACGCCTTCCCATCACTGATTAACTCCTATCTACCCCATTCTATGGGACTGATGCAGCATAAATCAAAAGAAGGGGATGTCCTAGTCTTTTTTATTTTTACGAAATGCGAGCTGTCTGGGCACAAAGCCAAACAAGCCCAGATTAAGTCCGGTTTTTGCCCCTTTTTTTCTATTTTAGCCTACCTCATTGATTAAGAATTAAGAGACTTAGTGAATTGAATTAGTACCAAAAACCCCCTCTTGGCGAAAAGTCAAGAAATCTACAAAAAAGAAAATTGAATCTAATTAGGCTAATTTAGGGGGTAGAGAATATGAGATAGGGAATATGGATTCTTTCGTATCTCGATTCAGTTTTTGAAAAAAAAAAACGATTCATCGAAGAAAAAAATCAGAAACAACAATCACATTCCAGCTAACATTTCGATTTTAAACAGAACATTGTTAAAAAAGCAATCTATATTGTCAGAGAATATATATGTTCTGGGACGGAAGGATTCGAACCTCCGAATAGCGGGACCAAAACCCGTTGCCTTACCACTTGGCCACGCCCCATTTAGATTTCTATGCGATACTAATAAAGTATATTGCTGGTTTTGTTTGTTTGTCAACTCTAGCCCAAATATCTATAGAATCGATTAGATTGGTATTCGGATTTTTCTATGTTTTTGGTATGTGTAGATATAGAATTCAACTTAATTTATTGATCATTACATAT